TCATAATTAGGGTTGAGTAGGTAGAATATCTATGTCCTCGAACCAAAAATATGGAATAATGAAACCTGAATTGAGTAGGAATATAGCCTATAATGACATAGTTGTCCTCCCAACCCAATAAGTGGGGTGATTTATCATTATAATGAACAAATGTTCAACTTTATAATCACTATACTATAACTATCTCATTATATTTATATATAATTTTATATATAATTTATAATTATTTAATTATTAGATATAATTATTTAATTAACTCATTCTAATAAAAAAAAAAATATCCCTATTATCCACTAAAAAATGAAGATTGAAACTAGAGTTTTGTGGAAAAAGCCCCTTATCGGATTTGAACCGATGACTTACGCCTTACCATGGCGTTACTCTACCGCTGAGTTAAAAGGGCCCATTTTATTCCATTCCTAAATGAGACAATGTGAAGACATATACATAATATTATATACCTACATATTACATAGGTGCATACAGCAGGTTCATGGTGTCTCATTCTGGAATATCTTTTTTTTTAGTCAGTCTAGGCTAAAACCTAATTCCTTTTTTTTTCTTTTATTGATCCCTATCACAACAAGATTCGCTTGATTAATACACAAATTGAAATAGATTCAAGATATTTGATATGTGATCAAATCATGTAATGTATGGAATGAAAAGATTCAGCTTGTACCTGAAATCCAAGCTCTGCTATTATATATAAAATATAAATAGAAAAATATATAAAAAAACGAAACTTTCTATCGTTTGTTAATTTCCTAGCTGAATGCGTGAATTGGTGCGTGAAGGTTGAAGAATGGCTTTTCTGTCGGACAAATAAAATCACCAGGGATTCCATATTTGATCAATTATTAATTATAAAAAACATATTCTTTCCTATATAATAAATAGGAATGTTTATCCATTCTATATCATTCATGAACCATGAATGAAAAAAATTCTATCGGAATCGCGAAAGGAAAGGTGGAAAACTTATTCGGATTTAGTCACACCATTACATTATATTGACAATTACAAAAAACTACTCATACTATGAATATATACAGTATGATGTAGGTTGAGCAGGACAGATATGCCCCCATCGTCTAGTGGTTAGGACATCTCTCTTTCAAGGAGGCAGCGGGGATTCGACTTCCCCTGGGGGTAGGGTACTAGGAAAGGAGGCTGATCATGTATTATCAATAAGTCTATAGACTTGATTCTTCCTGGGTCGATGCCCGAGTGGTTAATGGGGACGGACTGTAAATTCGTTGGCAATATGTCTACGCTGGTTCAAATCCAGCTCGGCCCAAGAATTCACCGATCCATCATGAGATTACAGAATATAAGAAATTTGTCCTCCGGAAACGCCTAAGAATTTATTTTATATACTTATCCTATTTCTTTTTTATTTTTTTGTTACCATATAACCAATATTCTTCATTTTTTGAATTATCTAGATTCATATCATAATCCGAAAATATAGGATAAGAATTAAAGAATCTAATTAAAGAATCTAAATATTTGAAAGATTTCTTAGCAATTGATTTAACAGGGATTTTAGAATAGGATTTCTAGTAATCCGTGTCGTTCTCACTAAAGCCCATATCTATGTAAATATTAATATATCAATCACTCCTTTCTTTCTCTGTTACAATACGATGTAAACTAGTCTGAATCAAATCATTAAGTATGCTATATACCTTATTTCTCTGGGATTGTAGTTCAATTGGTCAGAGCACCGCCCTGTCAAGGCGGAAGCTGCGGGTTCGAGCCCCGTCAGTCCCGACCTAGTATCTGATGACTCCATCAATTCATTTCTTTATTTTCTGTCAAGGGGCATAGAGTGGGATCTAATTCCCATAGGGGTCCTTTTTTCCGTTTCGGGTTTTTTATTGAGAAAATACATACAATGCGACAATTTCAATAACTCCAATGAGTACCGAGGGGAATAGGCATATGTGAATTGGTGCAATTGTAGGTAGGACCTTTTTTAGTTAGGATTAAAAGAAATCCTTGTCTGGTTTTTTTCGATTGTTCCTGACCCCTGGAAGGGAATCGAATACTTATATATTTTCACCGGAGTATATACAAAAAATTTGATTCGTTTATTGTACGATAAAAAAAAGTGCATTTTAAATTTATCGAAATATTCAATCTTTTCTTCTTATTTTTTTCCATTTTACTTCTATTACTATTTTTTTTATGAAAGTGTAAGATGGGCCAGATGGTACTTTATTATATATATAAATTCTATTATAATTATATGATTCTATAAATTAAAAAGGTAGTTTATAGAAAATAACGAATGGATAAAGAATAATAATTCAATGAGATTCTTAATTGGATCAGGAATTCTATTTTTAATTAGGTTTTTATTCTGTATGAATAAAAGATCTTCATATGTTATACTATTCCATTCTCGATGATGAATAGATTTGATAGCGCAGATATTGTTATTCAATGATATTGACCCGATTCAATATCATCGGGATGTATTTCTCCATTTAATTTACAGGATAAAGATTTAGAATCTCTATGGGATCAGATCCCGAGTTATTAATTATGAAGTAAAAAAACGATGAAATTATGGAAGTAAATATTCTCGCATTTATTGCTACTGCACTGTTCATTCTAGTTCCTACTGCTTTTTTACTTATCATTTACGTAAAAACGGTCAGTCAAAACGATTAATTTGAATCAAGCTTGACTTCTTAGTTATTATCAATAATGAAAGAAATTAAAGGGATTCAAATTCCACGTCTTAAATAAAATGAGCGAATTAAAATCTCACGTATATGAGATTTGATAGTATGGTAGAAAGGAATATAGGAACCTTTCTACCACTATCTATTAGTGTATAATGCTACTATAACTAACTATAAATTTTTATATAAAAAAAAAGTTGGACTGTATAAAGAAAAATGGCTTAATATAGATCACTCCGTAATCTGTATATTGATATATGTACATATAACTCCCATATGTGTAATATACATAGTATCCCAATTCGAGTTCTTTACTTTGGTACATCCATTTGGTTTAGACCGATTTTCGATCAATATAAAATATAATACTAGTTTAGTTCATCTAAATATTTAGAATTTTATTGTAAAAAATCATGGGAATCATTTAATTTCAATATTTGTATTTGTTTGATTGAAAGATTATTCGTCATCTATTACATTACTTTACTGGATTCCAGTAGAATTAAAAAATGAAAATATTTGAAAAACGCTTTGCAGAAGGATTATGAAACTATTAATACAGTTTGATTACTCAAATCAATTTAGTAATTACCCTAGAGTCCACTTCTTCCCCATACTACAAGTGAAAGGGAAAATGTAAAGACGACCATTAAAGCAGCCCAAGCAAGACTTACTATATCCATGTGAATTATGCCCCCGAATATGAAGAAACTCTTTCATTATTGATTACTAATAATAATGGAATCAATAGCACAGAGTCAAAAAGAGATTCTGAACGAAGCCAATTATTCATCCAATATTGATTGAATATCTAAGCACGCATAAATTCTTGCGAGTATGTATACAAAGCATCTAACATCCTTTCAACAACTACCAATTCCCCAATCAACTATATAATTCAAGAATCGGTGATTAGACAATTAGTACTGGAAGTCTTGATAGACTAGTCCTTACTATACTAAAATCCTCTCTGGAATCCCAGGCGCAAGGATTGACAGTTTTTGAATCGCCAGCTTCTTAAAATAAAGCAAGTATCGGGAGTTATAGAGCCCTTTTCCTCTTTCCTTTCTATGCAAGGATTCGGCCACTTATATCAGCAAGCAAAGGGCTTTCGGGTTTTTATTGATCAGGCGACACCCGGATTTGAACTGGGGAAAAAGGATTTGCAGTCCCCCGCCTTACCACTCGGCCATGCCGCCAAAACGAGAAAAATAGATGGAAATATTCCTTAACTAAAAAAAGGGAGGTTTTTTTATTGGAGCCGGGCCCTTCTCTTAATTTTATAGTATCTCAAACAAATATCAAAACACACAACGCCTAAATTTCTCTCCTTTTTTTATTGAAAAAAAAATTGAAGTTACACAATAAAAAATTCAGTCCAAATCAAAATGGACCCGTTAACTGTTGACTGTTTATTCATGAAAACTTCTTTCTTATATTTTAAATTGTGTTTCCTTAATGGCCTAAGAAAACGCAATTGGTACACAACAAATCAGTATCAAGAATTTTCAATAATTAATCCTTTTCAATTTCAAGTATAACAACAATTATGTATATATGTAAACCCCAGAACAAAAATTGTTACATTACATAGATATACCTAATCTGGGATCTTATTTATATATGAGATGCCCACAAGGAATTAAGGTAATTAGCATGCTTCAATTTTGCATTGAGTATATTTTTTAATATCAAATAGAATTTATGATATAGCACAGCACGGACCTGCGTTACCCCAAGTGGAGCTGGGGTAAGTGCTATGCGAAAACTTTTTGAACACTGAAAAGTTAAGTGCTAAAAAAAGGTAAACTCTATAAGGCTTCTTTCTGTCTTTATCTCATCTCATTCATAGAGAAAAAACAGATCAAATCCCGAATCCGTTTACTTTTCTAGTACCCAATCCCCGGATCCTAATATCATAGTAATAGGTAGAAATTTGATCGCTTTTTTTGATATTCTATTTGATATTCTATACAAGACTCCATAAGTCTAAACGTCATAAATTTGTTTCTAGGAATGTTTTATGAATTTGAATTCATTTCCATTTGTATTTATTTTTTTTGTTGCAAATTCCTATTTTTTGGAGTAGAAAATTCTCTTTATTTCTTCGCTCATACGTATTTCATACATTACATCTATGATATGGAGTTAGATCCAATTTTATGTGATTCAGTAAACAAAATAGAATTAAATTCCATCATTGTTAGATCAATCCACATCATTTCATTACTAGATCAATCTATATGGTTCTATGAAAAATGAAATGAGCCTTGGAAAATGAATGGGATTTTTTCGATAAATGGG